AACCTATACCAAAGGTTTAGAAGACCTCTGTCCTATCCATTAGACAATGGACGCCGTTCATTCCGGTTTTTTCGTATTTTTCTTGAGTTGAAAATAAAAAAATCGGATTATATGTGAGAGAATTTTTGGAATTGTATATTCAACGATTCACTAATCATAATCAAATATCAAGTCATAATGTATTATCTATATTCTAGAATAGAATTCTAATAGAATATTTAGAAAAAAAAGAAAAAGCGGGTAGCGGGAATCGAACCCGCATCGTTAGCTTGGAAGGCTAGGGGTTATAGTCGACGTCGATTCAGTTCTTTGAACGTCTCTAATTCAAAACCGAACATGAAACTTTGGTTTCATTCGGCTCCTTTATGGAAAGTGAGTAAATTCTTAGATCTAAGAGGTGAACAAAACGAACAAAATTATCCCCATAACACCTACGTCAGCTTTTTATTTGAATACAGACAAAACGAATCGCTTTCTAGATGATCCTTCTAGGAGAAGGTGATTCTGACAACCTTTCTAGTTACTTCGTTCTCTATTTCTATTTCATAGGATCCTAAGGAAAAAGATTTTGTTTCCACCGAGCTAAAACAATACGCCGATGTCTCTAGTAAACCAAAGTCATCGCTGAATAGCTATTTTGCTCCAATTTATTTTTTTAGAAAAAAATGGAGGATTTAGTTACGATTAGAAGTTTCTTTTTATCTTTAGCCATGGATCCTTTACTCATACTTATTCAATTGGAAGTCTTGGTCCAATTCAAAAATTATGTTTCGCAATTTCATAATCCAATTTTTCAATTTATTAAGTGACTCATGGATACAAATCACGAGAATTCGTATTTTTTCTCGAATTTCTCATTGAGAGGTAAAGGATTGAATCCTTTTAAGAAATAAAGTTTTTGATCGGAATATGAATAAAACCGAAAGACCCTTTAACTCTATAAGGGTTAATAGAACGAATCGCACTTTTACCACTAAACTATACCCGCTACAATATGATTATTGTATACAAATGGACCTTTTGTCGAGCATGTTAATTGAGTATGATCAAGATAGGATTATCAAAGAATCGTCAAAAGGAGCGTGCTGAACTTTTTCACGAGTAGATCCAAATTTAATGAGATTTGGAAAAGAGGCTCCAAAAAATTATTTAATTGAAATTATTAAATAACTAAAGTTTTCGCTGAAGAAGTTAGATACGGATCAAAAAAAACATTAAAATCATAACACAAAAAAAATATTGTAGAAGAATCGATAGTTTTTTTTTAGTTCGGGTAAAATCTAACAAGAAAATAATTTCAATAGTATTTTTTATTTTTGTTGTTGCTTGAATATTTTATATTGAATTGAATATAATAATAAAAAGTCTTTTTTGTTTTCAAAAAAAATAAATCATTATTTCTCTATAATTTGTTGGAACAAAAAAAAAAGAGCCCGGCTAGGTACTAACCATGCCGGGTCGTGAGAATAAGAAGGGCCTTTCGAACAAAATCAACACAAAGAGGTCTTGCTTCTTTTTTTTGTTCGAGTGTTGGCGCGTTCGAGTCCATCTTTTAGATAAAGGAAATTCCTGATTTGTGGATCTCTATATAGAAATAATAGAATAGAGAAAGAAACGAGAGAAAGAAAAACTCTTTAGATTATGTGTAATGTAGTAATTCTCTTTTTCATTTGGGAGAGATGGCTGAGTGGACTAAAGCGTCGGATTGCTAATCCGTTGTACGAGTTATTCGTACCGAGGGTTCGAATCCCTCTCTTTCCGTTTCCGTTGGTTACTTTATTTATTTATATTTTATTTATATATTCATATTCTATTTTATTATTTTTATTTCTTTTTTTTTTTTCAATTTTTGAAAATCTTAGTGAAACGTGTGAATAGAGAAAATACTAAGAAAATTTGAAAATTAATCAAGAAACCTTTTGTATTTTATTCTTCACGTCCAGGATTACGCCCCGGATCATTAGATAGGAATCCAAAGATAAAGAGAGAAACAAAAAATATCACTACGGTATAAACAAAGAGTTTCAGAGTAAGCATTACACAATCTCCAAGATGATTTTTTAGAAAAAAAGAGAATAGATCTTCCATTTTTTTACCACATATCCTATTTTGATACCAAGAAATGAGGTTTTTTCAAGAAATGTATTGTCACAAATTCATTTGTTTTTCATTAACAAAAATGAAATTTGCGCTTATATCCAAATTTAGATATTGTGGTAGACCCTACCTAATAGGGTTAGGGTCTTTGACTGGATGACTGGAAAAGGCTCAAAAACGAGGAAATGGGGGTAAACCTGATTTATGCCGACTATTCACGAATTTCAATGTATGAATCGAGGGTTCATACTCTAAAACTTATCTGATTTTGTTTTTGTCAATTGTTATAATTTTTTCTCGAGGAAATCATGCATTTTCTAGGATATTATTATTCAGGATCTTATCGAAAACTTACAGCAGCCTGCCAAACAAAAGCTAAGAGAAAAAAAAGCAGAGGTATGACTGGCATAACATCTACGATTGGATTCAAAAAAGCATAGGCTTCGGGCAATTTGCCGAAGAAAAAACTACTCGAATAAAGGGGCGAATTAATACAGATCAAACTAACGATATTAAGCATAACAGACATTTTGTTCTTGGAGATAATTGCATTTTGGTTGCATTTTTGATATAAGGAAAAAGAAAGAAAGTAAATAAGGTAGACAAAAAATCCTTCTTTTTCTTTGAATACATACAACCAAAAATCCTCCAATTCTCAAAGGAGAATAGAAGAAACGATACTTTCATACAATATCTTAATTGAATTCTATGTAATGATCAATAAATTCAGTTGAATTCTGTATCTATATGTATCAAAATTCGAATACCGGTCTATTCTATTATTCTATAGATATAGAAGATCTATATTCTATAGATATGGAATCTTTCTAGATATTTATTTGGGCTGGAGTTGACAAACAACCAATAACAATATTATTGTTTCTTAGTGTCAATTAGCAATTGAAATGGGGCGTGGCCAAGTGGTAAGGCAACGGGTTTTGGTCCCGCCATTCGGAGGTTCGAATCCTTCCGTCCCAGCACGGATCCATTTCTCCATTATTCCCATATAAACCCTATCATAATATAACATAATCTAAAAAGGAGGTGGGGGGGGTGGATAGCAGTTAATCTATATTACTTTAAACATCTGTGTCTGTTCGAATTTCATTAACAAATGATCAAGTCCCATATTCTATAATATAGTAGATATAAAACATCTATAACAAACAACAAATAGTGACAACAGTTCCGTCTATCTGATAGATAGGAGAAATCTTACCTACTTTTTGTTCGATTTTGATTTTCGTAATCTGATTAAAAGAATCAAAATGCAAATATTAACTTACATTATTTTTTTATACATCTCATGAAAAAAAAGGATTTTTTTCTTCTTATCTTATTTCTTTCTTCGTTTCTTTGATCTATTTCAAATGTTTATTTGAAATTAGTGATGAGTCACTTCAAAAAGAAAGACCGATCCGCCTATAAAGATCAAAGGCGGTGCTTATTGTCCAATTTTCTTCAAACCCAACCCAATCAAACTAAAATAAATTCAAAAATGATGTTTAATTTAATTTTAATATAGTTAATTTCATTTAGAAATATAGAAATATTTTTTTTTAATAAAAAAAGATTTTTAATGATTCCCTATACGTGGAATCTTTGAAAAAGTAGGAAATCGTTTAATTTATCTTATTAAGTCACTTCAAGATGCAGATTCCAAAACTTATTCGTTTATATATTATTTCCATATATATATCTATATATTATAGATATAGATTTCTTTTTTCTTTCTATTATCTATTTTATATATATTCTATTAGTCTGTTAAATATGTTAAAAATGTTGTCTTGCTAGGATTTTTTCAGAAAAATATTTTTTCATGTATTATATATTCATATATAGAAGAAAAAGTGTAGATTGCGATGTCTATGGACAGCTGAACCGATGACTATTCATGATTCCGTAATTGAATCAATTCCATACCGGTTCCAAATTAGAGGAATGTTATGGTAAAACTTCGTTTGAAACGATGTGGTAGAAAGCAACGTGCGACTTGAAGGACACAACCCGTTGTGGATTTTTACATCCACCATTTTCGATTTGTCTAGAAATGAGGTGCTCTTGGCTCGACATTGTTTGTTCTGTTACACTTGAACCCTTCGTTTTTTGTCGGGTTGTAAATAGTTCATGATGGAGCTCGAACCGAAAGTATTAATTCATTTCTCAGGGGCAAGGATCTAGGGTTAATGCTAATCAACTGGAACAACTTCGTAAATATATGGACAATCGAAAGGATCCAATTCGAGCAAGTTTCCAATTCAAAAGCAAAACTTGTTGAAATTGATCCAAATTTTGCGATTCAACGTGTATCATACTAGAATCAACCGTCCATAGGATTCTTTGATAGAAAGAAATAAAATAAATATAAATAAAGGGTATGTTGCTGCCACTTTGAAAAGATTAAGAAACACCGAAGTAATGTCTAAACCCAATGATTCAAAATAGGAATAAAGGGTTTAAAAACAAGGAAACACCCTTTTAGTTGTTAATTCTTTCGATAGTCTCAATAACTGGATTCGACTAAAGAATCCAAATAGAATTTGAAATAGTTTAACCGGTATAAACGAAAGGGAGTAAAGACTACTCAATAAATGAAATTCACTAAAGATTTTTCTTTGAGCTATTTGAGAGTTATCCGACTTGAGTTATGAGTACGAGCGGTTTCTTTTTCATTTTTCAGGAAGAAAAAAGACTGGAATCGTAGTCTAATTGATTTTATAGGCCCGTTTGTTATTTAATTTATTAGAATTGGATACATAGACAAAACTTCGAATTAAGTCATTTTTTCTCGAGCCGTACGAGGAGAAAACTTCCTATACGGTTCCAGGGGGGGTATTGTTCATCTATATCTATCCCAATGAGCCGTCTATCGAATCGTTGCAATTGATGTTCGATCCCGA